ATCAGAATAGCGGGTAGAGTCATGATTCAATAGGTCAGGTCCACTTATTTTTTCATTTGTTGATTTATAATTTTGTTATTCTAAATAATTTTATTGAAATAAAAAAATAATTTAAAATCTAAATATTTAATGATTCAACAGACCGCAGACCGCTTATACGATTATTATTATTTAGTCATTATAATGAAGATTAGTTCAACTTTATAATCTAATTATATATTAGATATCAACAAAAACTCTATTCCGCGTGCAAATATGATGGTGTTTTTTTTTTGAAACACCTCAAAAAAGCCCCTTATCGGATTTGAACCGATGACTTACGCCTTACCATGGCGTTACTCTACCACTGAGTTAAAAGGGCCCTTATATATATTTTTAATATATATATTAAATATTATATATAGTTAATTCTTGGCTGAGTCACCACTTATATCTATTCTATAATAGAAATATAATATACATAGAAAATATATTTAATTAAGTTATTATATTCTATTCTATATTATAGAATAGATATATACATAAGTAGGCAGCTAGCCGCTCGTTTCTAAATGCGATATGCTATATGGGGTTTGTTTACCTTAAACCTCCTTTTTTTGAGTAGCTAAAGCACGTCCTGAACGGATCCTTTGAATTATCTATTATTTAGATTTCCTCTGCTAATTTAATAAATAGAATCTTTTATATTAAGAATAAATAAATTAGAACGGATTTTTTATAGTTTTCTAGTTTATAGATTTAATATCGAATGGTTTGAATGAATTATTAAAAAAATGAAATGAAAAAAAATTGGATGTAATCATGTAAGACGGAAAGACCCCTTGAATCTAAGAATCTAAGAATCTAATTATTGTTATTTAAATTTTAATAATAATATATATTAGATTCGATTATATTGACAATTTCAAAAAACGGTTCATACTATGAACATAGTATGATGGCAGTTGGGTACGTATGCCCCCATCGTCTAGCGGTTCAGGACATCTCTCTTTCAAGGAGGCAGCGGGGATTCGACTTCCCCTGGGGGTAGGGTACTACGAAAGGGAGTTGCTCGTGGATTATCAATAAGCCTAATCAATAAACCTATAATTGAATAGATTCTTCCTGGGTCGATGCCCGAGCGGTTAATGGGGACGGACTGTAAATTCGTTGGCAATATGTCTACGCTGGTTCAAATCCAGCTCGGCCCAAAAGCTCTCTCATCCACTATTTAGATGAAGATATTTGTCCTCCCGAAACGGCCGACATGCGGAATAAAAGAGTCGATTTTTCTGTTTTTCATTTGTTACGGGAAATTTAAATAATGATCTAGATCATTATCTAGATTCATCCTATGGGATAATTTAAACTAAAGAAAATTGACTAGTAATTCGTGTTGTTCTCACTCAAGTACATATTCATACAGAGATCCGTATATCACTAATAACTCCCTTCTATATTATAAGACAAAAATTCGAACTCTAAATGATTTGAATCAAATCATAAAAAAGGATATTGTATACCTTAGTTCCTTGGGATTGTAGTTCAATTGGTTAGAGCACCGCCCTGTCAAGGCGGAAGCTGCGGGTTCGAGCCCCGTCAGTCCCGACGGATCCAATAACCAAAGATCAAACAAGTATCTCATGTTTCTTTTTAGACCCCGTGTAATGTAATAATAAAAAAATTTAATTTAGACTAGAATTTTAGTTCTATCAAAAAAAGAGCAAAAACTAAAAAAAAAATGACAAAAAAAAGAAAGGTATTTTAGAACTTAACCCCTTGTAGTCTGTTTTTCATATATTATTTTTTTTTGTAACCAATGGAAGTCTAAAAGAAAAAGAAACGTGGTCAGACTTCGTTAGATGATTGATTGTACAACGAAAATATTTTAAAAGAATGATGTCTTGATTCGATCACGAATTCTATAATATATTTTTTTCAGTATGGATAAAAGATTATCCTATGTTATACTATTCAATTTGCGACGGCGAATTGATATGATAGTTCATATATTGTTATTCATGATATTAATCCTATTCAATATCATCAAAATGGAATACATATATTCCATTCTAGGGGATTAAATCCCGAGTTATTGCGAACTAAAAAAACGATGAAATTATGGAAGTAAATATTCTTGCATTTATTGCTACTGCGCTCTTCATTCTCGTTCCTACTGCTTTTCTACTTATCATTTATGTAAAAACGGTCAGCCAAAATGATTAGTTTGACTGAAAATTGACTTCTTCGTTCTTTATCGCAGGCTAGAATCATCAGTATTTGATTCGATTTGGTAGTAGTATGGTAGAAATAAAATTTTATTTCTTTCTACCATACTATTTTTACGATTTTTTAGTTATTATTATATATTAATATTTTTAGTTTTTTTTGTCGTGTATAAAAAAGTTGTACTATACTACAGAACTACAGATTTAAAATTTTGAATATTGACTAATCTATATTGTATCCTATATATGTTATGTACATATTGATCCTAATTCTATTGTTTTGCTACATCTATTTGATCGATTTGTATTGATAGTGATTCTGATCAATCTAAAATAATCGAAAGGCAACTCTGACTTTTATTTTACAGCTCAAATTCTTATATTTAAAAAAAAAAAAAAAAATACTAGGGAAAGAATCAAAGAAAGAAACATGTAAAAAATATCTGTTTGATTAACATTAGTATCTTTAAAAATACTTTATGGAGTGATCTAAAAAACAATTGATAAGGTTTGATTCCCCAACTAAAAACTCAATTAGTTAAAATTAGCTAAGTTAAGTAGTATTTCTAGAGTCCACTTCTTCCCCATACTACAAGTGAAAGAGAAAATGTAAAGACTACCATTAAAGCAGCCCAAGCGAGACTTACAATATCCATGTGAATTTTGTCCCTTATTTCTATGAATATGAAGAAATTATTCCATTATTGTTTACTAATAATAGTGAAATCAAGGGTACAGAGTCAAAAATTTTTTAGAACTATTTCTTAATTTAATGAACCAACCCAAAAAATTCACGTACATATAAAAAATTACTACATAATTTTTACCCGGTTACTGAAAAGGGGTTTTGTAATAATTGAATACCTAAGTACTAAGATATTTTTTTTAGTTTGTATACAAATTCTATCTCGCTTTTCTGCCATTACTAATTACTAATTTAGTTAGTATATTACCTCGCACCGAAGTGGCTCCAATAGGAGTATAAGGGAATCGAGACGTTTTGATAGCCCTTATACTCCTAATGCTTATTATTTAATAAAAAATTCCTTGAATTCGAGATACAAAGCTTTAGAGCCCACTAGATGCTTAGAATCAAGTACGTATCAAAAGACCCTAAGGGATTAGGATATTTCTGTTTTTTTTTAGAATCAGGCGACACCCGGATTTGAACTGGGGAATAAAGGATTTGCAGTCCTCCGCCTTACCACTCGGCCATGCCGCCAAAACAAAATATATATGAAAAGATTTCTTGTACTTGCGTTTTGAATCCCATTTCCTTAATTCCCTTCCTACTAACAAAAAGCTTTTTTTCCATACCCCCCAAAAATATGGACTTTCCAAAAAGTAAAAAGTCATAAGAAATTGGAACCATTAACTATTTTGGAATTCATGAACGATCTGACTTCAAATCGTGTTTCCCTAATGACATAAGAAAATCTAAGCAGTAACTAATAATTATTATTGTGTCTTTTCAATAAAAAAAATTTTCTTTTTCTCAATTTCGATTATAACAACAATTATGCCTATATGTAAACCCCGGAACCATAACAGAAATTACACAGAGCGTATCTTATATATGATATATAGAAGATATTAGGGCACGGATCTAAATTTAACGCTTTGCTTTACAATATAAATAAGCCTATATTAAGAATTAAGATTAAAAATTTTACGAAATAGTACTAAAATAGATCTTGTCTCCGCAAATAGGTTTTTTTAACAAAAACCTATTAAGTAAAAAAAAACTCTATATTGTTTCTGATTATTCTTATCTCGGTAAAGGGATCAAATCCTGTCATCTCTTTATCCAATCAGAGTAATATTATAATAATGGTAAAAATGGAATCGAATTAAAGAAATCGAATTAAGCAGCATAATTCTTTTAAACAGAATGTTTTATCAACCTCTTTACTCTTGTATCCGTTGAAAATTTCAATTTGGGTATGAATAGCAAATTTTATCTATTCCTCCTTTGATACGTATTTAATACATTCCATATATATGGAATGTATGTGTAAAATTTTATGTGATTTAGTAAACAGAATATAAATTCCATCCGAGCTAGATCGATCTTTAGTATTCAATAAAGAATGATCAAAAAGTGGGATTTTTAAACAAATGAGGAATTGGGTTAAAATGTTACGAGAGGGAAATGAACTGATGTCTACAATACCCGGGTTTAATCAGATACAATTTGAAGGATTTTGTCAGTTCATTGATCAGGGCTTACCGGAAGAGCTTTATAAGTTTCCAAAAATTGAAGATACAGATCAAGAAATTGAATTTCAATTATTTGTGGAAACATATCAATTGGCAGAACCCGTGATAAAAGAAAAGGATGCTGTGTATAAATCACTTACATATTCTTCTGAATTATATGTATCCGCAGGATTAATTTGGAAAACCGGCCGGGAGATGCAAGAACAAACAATTTTGATTGGAAACATCCCTCTAATGAATTCCCTGGGAACTTTTCTAGTAAATGGAATATACAGAATTGTGATCAATCAAATATTGCAAAGCCCCGGTATTTATTACCGGTCGGAATTGGACCATAATGGAATTTCGGTCTATACCGGCACCATAATATCAGATTGGGGAGGAAGATCAGAATTAGAGATTGATAGAAAAGCAAGGATATGGGCTCGTGTAAGTAGGAAACAGAAAATATCTATTCTAGTTCTATCATCAGCTATGGGTTCGAATCTAAAAGAAATTCTGGATAATGTTTGTTACCCGGAAATTTTCTTGTCTTTCTTGAATGATAAAGATAAAAAAAATTTTGGGTCAAAGGAAAATGCCATTTTGGAGTTTTATCAACAATTTGCTTGTGTAGGGGGGGACCCGGTATTTTCGGAATCTTTATGTAAAGAATTACAAAAAAAATTCTTTCAGCAAAAATGCGAATTAGGAAGGATTGGTCGACGAAATATGAACCATCGACTGAATCTTGATATACCCCAAAACAATACGTTTTTGTTACCGCGTGATATATTGGCAGCTACGGATCACTTGATTGGAATTAAATTTGGAATGGGTACACTTGATGATATGAATCATTTGAAAAATAAACGTATTCGCTCTGTAGCAGATCTCTTACAAGATCAATTCGGATTGGCTCTGGTTCGTTTAGAAAATGTGGTTCGAGGAACTATATGTGGAGCAATTCGGCATAAATTAATACCGACTCCTCAGAATTTGGTAACTTCAACTCCATTAACAACGACTTATGAATCTTTTTTTGGATTACACCCATTATCTCAAGTTTTGGATCGAACTAATCCATTGACACAAACAGTTCATGGACGAAAATTGAGTTATTTGGGCCCCGGGGGATTGACAGGGCGAACGGCTAGTTTTCGGATACGCGATATTCACCCTAGTCACTACGGGCGTATTTGCCCAATTGACACATCTGAAGGAATTAATGTTGGACTTATTGGATCCTTAGCAATTCATGCAAGAATTGGTCTTTTGGGGTCTCTAGAAAGCCCTTTTTATAAAATTTCTGAGAGATCGGCAATGGTACAGATGCTTTTTTTATCACCAAGTATAGATGAATACTATATGGTATCTACGGGGAATTCCTTGGCACTGAATCAAGGTATTCAGGAAGAACAGGTTGTTCCGGCTCGATACCGTCAGGAATTCCTGACTATTGCGTGGGAACAGGTCCATCTTCGAAGTATTTTTCCCTTCCAATATTTTTCTATTGGAGCTTCCCTCATTCCTTTTATCGAGCACAACGATGCAAATCGAGCTTTAATGAGTTCTAATATGCAACGTCAAGCAGTTCCGCTTTATCAGTCCGAGAAATGCATTGTTGGAACCGGGTTGGAACGCCAAGCGGCCCTAGATTCTGGGGTTCTCGCTATAGCCGAACATGAGGGAAAGATCATTTATACCGATACTGATAAGATCATTTTTTCAGGTAATGGGGATATTCAAAGCATTCCATTAGTAATGTATCAACGTTCCAATAAAAATACTTGTATGCACCAAAACCCCCGGATTCCGCGGGGTAAATGCATTAAAAAGGGACAAATTTTAGCAGATGGTGCCGCTACAGTTGGGGGCGAACTAGCTTTGGGAAAAAACATATTAGTGGCTTATATGCCGTGGGAAGGCTACAATTTTGAAGATGCGGTACTCATTAGTGAGCGTCTTGTATATGAAGATATTTATACTTCTTTTCACATACGGAAATATGAAATTCAGACTTATGTGACAAGTCAAGGACCCGAAAGGGTCACGAGCGAAATACCGCACTTAGAAGCCCATTTACTCCGCAATTTAGACAAAAATGGAATTGTGAGGTTGGGATCATGGGTAGAAACGGGTGATATTTTAGTAGGTAAATTAACACCCCATATGGCAAAAGAATCTTCGCATGCCCCCGAAGATAGATTATTACGAGCCATACTTGGCATTCAGGTATCCACATCCAAAGAAAATTGTCTAAAACTCCCTATAGGTGGTAGGGGTCGAGTTATTGATGTGAGATGCATCCAGAAAAAGGGGGGCTCTAGTTATAACCCAGAAACAATTCATGTATATATTTTACAGAAACGTGAAATAAAAGTTGGTGATAAAGTAGCCGGAAGACATGGAAATAAGGGTATCATTTCAAAAATTTTGCCTAGACAAGATATGCCTTATTTGCAAGATGGAAGACCCGTTGATATGGTCTTTAACCCATTAGGAGTACCTTCACGAATGAATGTAGGACAGATATTTGAATGTTCGCTCGGGTTAGCGGGAGGTCTGCTAGATAGACATTATCGAATTGCACCTTTTGATGAGAGATATGAACAAGAGGCTTCGAGAAAACTAGTGTTTTCTGAATTATATCAAGCCAGTAAACAAACATCGGAGCCGTGGATCTTTGAACCCGAGTATCCGGGAAAGAGTCGAATATTTGATGGAAGAACAGGGGATCTTTTTGAGCAACCTGTTATAATAGGAAATCCTTATATATTGAAATTAATTCATCAAGTTGATGATAAAATCCATGGACGTTCGAGTGGACATTATGCACTTGTTACACAGCAACCCCTTCGAGGAAGAGCCAAGCAAGGAGGACAACGCGTAGGAGAAATGGAAGTTTGGGCTCTAGAAGGATTTGGTGTTGCACATATTTTACAAGAGATGCTTACTTATAAATCGGATCATATTAAAGCTCGCCAGGACGTACTTGGTACTACGATCATTGGGGGAACAATACCTAACCCCGAGGATGCTCCAGAATCTTTTCGACTGCTCGTTCGAGAACTACGATCTTTGGCTCTGGAAC